TCTTTTTAAAGTTCTATTTCCTTCAGAGGGCAATATGAATGTTCTATTATGTTCTATCAACACACTACTAAAAGGGCTATACGATATATCTGGTGTGGAAGTTGGCCAACACTTCTATTGGCAAATAGGAGGTTTTCAAGTCCATGCCCAAGTACTTATTACTTCTTGGGTTGTAATTGCTATCTTATTAGGTTCAGCCATTATAGCTGTTCGTAATCCACAAACGATTCCTACTGACATTCAGAATTTCTTCGAATATGTCCTTGAATTCATTCGAGACGTGAGCAAAACTCAGATTGGAGAAGAATATGGCCCATGGGTTTCCTTTATTGGAACTTTGTTTCTATTTATTTTTGTTTCGAATTGGTCAGGTGCTCTTTTACCTTGGAAAATCATACAGTTACCTCATGGGGAATTAGCCGCACCTACAAATGATATAAATACTACCGTTGCTTTAGCTTTACTCACGTCATTAGCATATTTCTATGCGGGTCTTACCAAAAAAGGATTAGGTTATTTCGGTAAATACATTCAACCAACTCCAATCCTTTTACCCATTAATATCTTAGAAGATTTCACAAAACCCCTATCACTTAGTTTTCGACTTTTCGGAAATATATTAGCTGATGAATTAGTAGTTGTTGTTCTTGTTTCTTTAGTACCTTTAGTGGTTCCTATACCTGTCATGTTACTTGGATTATTTACAAGCGGTATTCAAGCTCTTATTTTTGCAACTTTAGCTGCGGCTTATATAGGCGAATCTATGGAGGGTCATCATTGACTTGTTTTCGAAATAGGCTTTTTTAGCTTAAGACTTACGCAATATATGCGCGTATCACGATAATCCGCTTAGGGAACATAACATATTATATATAAATATATATAATCTATTTATATATAATAAATATATAAATAAGATATATATACTCTCTAGAGAGTAATAGTAAAAAAAGCTTAATATCTTAGAGATATTAGGGAGTTGCAACAAACAGGGAAGTCAAAAAAGGGAAAGAGATCTAAAAGATCTTTTTCCTAAAATTCAAGTTCGGTCCATTTATACCCCCTCCAATGAATATTCTCTTTATATTGTTTTGTTGATTGAATTCGAATATTCAATATTATTAGCTATTAGTAATCATAATCTGAATAATAATTTTTATGGGATTACTTATAGTATTACTACAATGTGCTATAAAAAAAAGATGTTATTGTTGTATAGAATGATGCCCATTCAAGTTGATTTCATCCAATTCAACGATTGACCAAAAGAGAATTTTAATAAATAATAAATTACATTAACTTATATCAATCAAATACTGATATTTCGATGCAATGATTCGATCTAACGAATTTGTACATGTAGATTGATTGTACCCATGTGGTCGAATAATAAAAGAAAAAAGAAAGATTTACAAAAAACAAAAGTTAAATTAAAAAAAAAATATATAGATTGGTTAGGGGAGGAGAAGCCGAACTAGATGTATGTAATCTATAATCTAATTGCTATAAGACAACTCTTGTGAATGTTTCGAAGAATAATTCTAGAATCCGATTGAATGTAAGATATGAATAGTTGATTTACGTTATGGAAGAAACACATGTATATGTGATATTAGATATTAATTAGATATATCTTTAGTTCATATATAACTAATAAATATCTAATACTGTGAATTTAGATAAAGTGAATATTGAATGAATAAAGAGATTAAATCAAGGAAAAAAAACGAAAAATTCAAAGAGAATGGTTTGGAAAAAAGAAAGAAATGGAAGAACAAAAGTCATATGGATTCACAAAAATTATGTGAATTTAAACTAAAAAAAAAAGAAATATCGAAGTAGTTCTGATGATTCAATAATATTATTACTTCAATTCAGAGTTCTTAGTTCCTTCGACTGTATAGATCTTAGCGATGGAATAATTAAGTCATAATTTCTTGGTTTATTGTATCATTAACTATTTACTTATTTTGTTATGAGGAATTTATCATGAATCCACTGATTTCTGCCGCTTCCGTTATTGCTGCCGGGTTGGCTGTCGGTCTTGCTTCTATTGGACCTGGGGTTGGTCAAGGTACTGCTGCGGGCCAAGCTGTAGAAGGGATCGCGAGACAGCCCGAGGCGGAGGGAAAAATACGAGGTACTTTATTGCTTAGTCTGGCTTTTATGGAAGCTTTAACAATTTATGGACTAGTTGTAGCCTTAGCGCTTTTATTTGCGAATCCCTTTGTTTAATCCTATAACAAAACAATACGTATTTTTTCTTAGTTTATTTCTTTGGACTTACTGCTCTCGCTTTTTCGAATTATATTAAGATTTCACTCCTACAATTATTTATTTGTTGGGACAATAACCCATGGGAAGTGGGAAGGACTGATTGGAGGATGAGGAATTAGCATACCGACTCGCCTTCTTCCTTCCCCTTCTTATTCCAATGGAAAATCTTTTGTAGGAAGTGTTACAACAAACGAGATACTTCGGAATTGACATAAGGCCTGGT